CTTACTCTTCGGGTAAGGCTTTGTTTGATCTATTCCATAACATAAAAAAAGTTGGAAATTCATCCAGTCAACATAATCATAATATTAGAATAATCATAATATTAGATTCATAGAAATGATAAAAGAATGCTTTGTTTCTGATGATGTTTTTGAAAAATGGAATCCCTTGATTGATTCGTAGTATCTGTTCCGCCATAGTATGAGGGCCCCTTCCGAAACAAGAAGAAAGAAGGAATCAATTGATTTTTTGGATGACACAGGATTTCTACAGATGAGACATCCTGCAAACCATTTCTATACCAATTTAATTGAACCTTACTCTACTCTATTCTATAAAAATAAAATTTCATCAAGTAAAAAAAGACTCTTAATGTTCCGGTTGAAAGGGGAAAATCTTGGATTTTTGCACATATCCAAATCCTTATTTATTATCTCATCTTAAAATTTTATTTTTTTTTTTTACTTGAAATTTTATAAGTTCGTTGAAGAAGTTCTATTTGTTTACTAAGCCATCCCCCTTTTTTGTTTGTCCGCCACTTCTTATGAATCTAAAGAAAGAGGTTCCGATAGACCTGGAAAAGAAAACAGTAATCTTTGACGAACAAGATCAAGAATCATTATTATTTCGACACAAGAAAATTCCTTTTCTTGTGTCGAAAATTAGGAAGACAAGTAATCCCTCCCAGAATCATTCTTTCATTTATCCCTTGCCGCGTATTCGTATTCTCTTCCTACTTAATGTTATGCCGCCTATTGTCTATTAGAATTCGATTCTATTAGATAGAAAAAACGATTGATGCATTCCATGGCATTTACAATCTGGCAATAAGAAGCGTCACACCGCTCCAATTTGGATTGAAAAAAAAAAAAAGGGGGGAGGAGGGTCAAGTAGTCTTCTTCGCAATATACATACTATTACTAGGAATGGGATACAAGCAATTCCCGGCATCTCGCGGAAAAGCAGTATAAACAAAGCAAGACAAGGGGCTTTCCATATTTTTTTGGATCATACATAATTGCATTGATCAACAATAATTCGGCCCTTTTTACCAACTTTACCAACTTGATGAATCCGTGGATCTAGAAATTCATTTCGGACAATTGAACCTTCTCAAACTGTTTCTTTTTGAGAACCAAAAAGATTTGTGCTAGGATAACAGATGCCAAGAAGAACAACAAACCTTGGACACGTAATGGATCTTGAAGTACTATTTCTGCATCTCCCTGACCAAATCCACCCACATTGGGATTACTCGTTAATGGCTGATCAAGCTTGATGGATTCACCCTCTGAAACAAGAAGTTCTGGTCCTGGAGGTATAATATCAACCACTTGGTGTCCATCCGATGCATCGGCTATGCTTATTTCATATCCCCCTTTTTCTTTACGTACTATTCTGCTTACTATACCTGCTGCTGTAGCATTATAGACTGTATTGTTACTCTTGCTCCCGTCGGGATAAATCTGACCCCTTCCCCTGTTCCCGCCTACGTATATGGGATATTTTAAGAAGTGAACGTCTTTCTTAGTAGAAGGGTCCGGAGAAAGAATGGGAAAGACGATTTCACTATATTTCTGACCAGGAACAGGACCCACTACAAGAATATTTCTTTTAGTGGGGCGATAGCTCTGAAAAGACAGATTGCCCATCTTTTCTTTCAGCTCGGGAGAAATACGATCGGGGGGAGCTAATTCGAATCCCTCGGGTAAAATAAGGACAGCCCCCACATTCAAAGCCCCCTTTTTACCATTAGCAAGAACTTGTTTCAGTTGCATATCATAAGGGATTCTAACAACTGCTTCAAATACAGTATCAGGAAGCACAGCTTGTGGAACCTCAATATCCACGGGCTTATTAGCTAAATGGCAATTGGCACATACAATACGCCCGGTTGCTTCTCGTGGATTTTCATAACCCTGCTGCGCAAAAATAGGATATGCATTTGAAATAGATGTCCGAGTTATTACATATATCATGATCAATACGGAAATGAATCGAGTCATCTCTTTCTTTACCCAGGAAAAGGTATTTCTATTTTGCATGGTCCAATAATTGATCCCGGAAATTTCTACAATAAATTAGGTAGGTAGCTAGCATAGTTCCCTATCCATGATTCTGCCATTGTACTGGAATAATTGTACTGAAGTATAGTAGGAATCCCCTGGGCGGGTAGAAGTATAAAGAGTGAGTAAGCTTCAAAACGGTTTGTTTATGTACGAAGTAGCATCACGATTTGATTGATATCAGCAGATCAAATGAGTTCTTCATTCATTCATTGAATGATAAATCACTACAAGTGAAGGAGATACACGATTTAAATAATGGAAGATCCAATATTTCAAAATTGTATCTAGAATGACTGGAAAAGTGGAAACAAGACCAGATATAATTTGATCGTTATGAGCAAATCCAAAATCTTTGTAGACCGAACCAATCATTAGTTCCCACCCCCGGGGTGAGTGGAATCCGATACATAAATCAGTTAATAAAAGAATAGAAAAAGCCTTTATTGTGTCGCTTAAGTTATAGAGGAATTCCTGAACCCAAGAATTCAGAATGACAAGTTCTTCATTACCCAGAATAGAATAACCACTTAGAATAGCAAAACAGATTATATTTGTCGAGAAATCCAAAATGATATGGATATGATCTTCGTTGTGCATTTTGACCAATTGCATCGTCTCTTTGTGGATTCCTATAGGAAGCTTTTGTATCTGTGTCCCCGGGTACTCTTTTATCATTTCATCCAACAGGAATAGTTGTTCTAATTCTATGAATCTTTCTAGAACGTTCTTTTCTTGAATATCATTCAAAAAAGTTTCGGATTGTCCGGTATTCCACCAATTAGTAACCCAAGGTTCCAGACTTTTATTAAATGAGAGAGAGATCCACCAGGGCAAAAAGACTATAGATGCAAGATACGGGAGGGGAGTCAATGCTTTCTTTTTTGACACTTTTCATCTGTGAATTGTTAATGAACCCGCTTCATTCGCCGACTCTATCTGATCCGATATTTCTATGAAGCATGAGTTCTATAACAAGGTATGGAACCTATGGATCTATTCCTTTTTTTTTTTTTTGAATTGTTTAGTCCTTGGATCTAGAAAGAATATAGAAATAGAAATAGAATAAGGGCCCGTTTCGAATGAAGAAATAATCAAATACTTTTCCCAGATATCTCAGTTGGTCAAATTCGAACCAATTCTATCTTCATTTGTTCTTTCGATGAATGCCCAAAAGAACCGCTTGAAATAATGAATATTATTTTGATTTCGAGACGAAAGAACTCCCCTCAATTATTTTTTCGAAATTTTCACTGGCTACCCACGACCCAGGAATAATTGAGGGGATATTTCTGAAAAATATTAATGATGAAATCCGAAATAGGTGACAAAACGAGAGAGAAATTGGATAGTTATGAGAGATCTAAACGTTTGGTTATCCAGGAGCTAAAGAAAGGATCAAAAAAGAAACATCGATTGACAAAAGAAAGATAATTAACGAGATATGATACATCTGTATCTAATGTATTAATCCAAAGTATTGGCCCTAAAAAGAGAAATTATGTATTCCGAAATGCTCTGATATGTGTGATGAATATATACTTATTAGACTTGTTACTAGTAGAATTGAGTTCTATATGCAGAAAAAGGAGTTTTGGTCGATCAAAATTGCTTCTTATTATGGTTGTTCCGTATACGTCCGCCTGCTTTATTCTATGGGCCACAGAAGGATTACCAACGGAACGGGGGAAATAGAATCTAACATGTTTTGCTCGAATGAACGTTCCGAAGAAGCTTCAGTTATATTTAAAAGGGGGTTCCTGGGTCCCTTCCCTCATGCTGAGAAAGCATTCATTCCCTTCATTTCAAAATACTTCAATTGGCACGCGCAAGAAATAGGCCAATTCAGCAGCTTTTTGTTCAATTTCTCGTGGAGTAAAATTTTCGTCAGTACGGGTCAAGGGAATGGCGCCCTGGCCTCTGATTTCCATATAAAGGACACGTCGAGGATAAAGACCCTCTTTAACTTCCATTCTGATCGATTGAATCTCTCTCATAAGGAATCGAAGGAAGATGCGACGATTTATTCCAGGAAATCCCCAACGAAAAATACACACTATTCCTTCTTTTCTATCGAATCGATCATAACCGCTACCTACATTCCACGAAATTGTGCACCACAAATAGGAACTAATGAACAGACCTGCGATCCCATAGAAAGACATCACGATTCCTTGGGGAAAAAAAATGATTTGCTGAGACGGGAATAAAGATATCAGATTCCTACCAAGATAACTGGAAGTTCCAACCAATAAGAATCCTAGTGAACCTAAAAAAAGGATACAGGCCCAGCAGAAATTACTTGTTTTTCGAGACCCCGTTATAAGTTCTATCCATATACGTTCTGATCGATAGTTCATACTAGATCCAGTTGCATCCTATTGGAATTGAGAGAAGAGAATAAGCCAAATGAATTTGATTTTACTTTTTTTATTTTGCTCCCGAAGTAACTCTCATCAACTAGCACTATTATGACGCGAACTATTAGGAGTAATTCATCGAATTGGTTAGATATAAAATAATAACATCCCCTTCGTATAATACCACCACTATGTATATCTACATAATATAGATACGTTAACTTTCTATTTCAGATATCCGCTCTGATCCATTTTAAAACAGCTATCCCCCCATATACATGCATTTATCCATAATATAATGTATTAATGTATCCGCATGTATAATCACTTTTTTATTTGTGCCCGGAGGGAGCCACATGTCGTATCATATTCCACTAAATGGATATCCCTATTATGATCCAAGTCCAAGTGTTGAAATAAATTGATGAAATTTTGTCCTATCAGGTCTAAACAATCTTGTTTTTTTGAACATGAAGAGATAAAGAAGCCATTGCAATTGCTGGAAACACTAAGCCCACTAAAGGCACAAAAATAGAGGGTAAATTGAAATCTGTCATAGAATGGGTGCCTCGATTTAATATTTGTACCTGTTATAAAGATATCTTATCTTATGATAAGTATATCTATTATAAGTATTATTAAGTATATAATAAGTGCAAGGAATGTAGAGCTAAATAAGTGTATCTATTCACCTTTCTACAAGAAATAGATGGATGATAATCCGCCTTATTATTCTTGTTCTACCGCCCTTATCTTCTAATAAAGAGTTTCTTACGAGTTTCCTAAGGATTTGTTAGAATCCGATCCAACAGGAATTCATAGTCAAAAGTGTAGGTCCTCGGGAGATATAAAAATATGCAACACTTCCCTTATAGATTTGAACTATTCTATATATATTAATACGATATATATTAATATGAAAGAAGCGAACATGAAATTATTTTTATTTTTTTTTCCCAATTCCATTCCGCGGAAGGAAGAATTCACTCTTTTCCTCCGGATAGGGGGTTCCTGATTACTAATCATGGATAGGGGTAGGATAAAAAATCTGCATCAAAAAAAGTCATTATCCGAAACTTCCTATAGAACTTATGTTACCAAAGAAAACTCCACTCTTCTTATTTTGACTTTGATTCCGATGAACTAAAGTTCGCTACAAATAACTGAGCCTAGCGCTCTACTTGAATTTTGATTCAAGGGAAAGAAACCGTGTAGCTGAAATAATTCACTCAGAACACCTTTTAAAGGATTACGTGGTACGATTGGATCAAATAAGCCCTTATGGAATAAATACTCAGCTGCTTGTGAACCGTCAGGTACTGTCTTATTCAATGTTTGTTCAATTACTCTTTTCCCCGCAAATGCAATGTAGGCATTGGGTTCAGCAATAATAATATCTCCCAACATACCAAAACTGGCCGTTACTCCGCCGGTTGTAGGAGATGTAAGGATTGATACATAGAATAATTTTTTATTGAATTGATAATCATATAAAGCGGAAGATATTTTAGCCATTTGCATCAAACTCAAACTTCCTTCTTGCATGCGTGCTCCTCCAGAAGCACACACCATAATAACAGGTAGAGATCTATTAGCAGCATATTCGATCAACCGGGTGATTTTCTCGCCTACTACGGATCCCATACTACCCCCCATGAACTGAAAATCCATAACCCCAATGGCTATGGGAATCCCATTTAGTTGACCTATGCCTGTTTGAACAGCCTCAGTTAAACCTGTCTTTCTTTGATACGAATTGATACGATCTCTATAAGGTTCCTCTTCCGAGTGAAATTCAATGGGGTCAATAGAGACCATGTCTTCGTCCATAGGATCCCAAGTGCCCGAATCAACCGAAAGTTCGATTCTATCTGAACTACCCATTTTCAAATGATATCCACATTGTTCACAAATATTCATTTTTGACCTAAAAAATTTCTTATAATTTAATCCATAACAATTTTCGCATTGAACCCATAAATGTCTGTATTTTTTATTTCCATCGAAATCATTAGATCTTCCTCTTATATTGAAATCACTGCCATTACCGCCAGTTCTTATACTAGAACTCCCCCTGTCACTATCACTTACACTTTCACCACTACAAATGTAACTATAAATATAACTGTAAATGTGATTGTCGCTACCACTCGAAATGTACTTATCAATACTGATTTCGGAACGAAGATAACTATCAATGCAACTATTAATGTGATTATTCCAACTATACGTAGTATCATACATATAATGATCATAGTAGCGATTGTCACTCTTAGACCCGCTATTCAGATAACTAGAAAAAGCAGTTTCTAGTTCACTCAGAAAAGAACTATCATTGTCAATCTCAAAAACCCGATTTTCAATATCAAAATATACGGAATAACTGTTACCATTACTATCCCTAACTAAAAAAGTGTCATCAGAGATGAAACTCCAAATGTCCCTGACACCGAAAAAATGATCAACATTACTGCAACTATTACTTTCGCGCCAACCATGATTATGATTGTTTTTATTCGTATCATTTAGAATGGGATCTTCACTTCCACTGGTATTTCCAACAGGACGACCAAGACGGTCCATTGATTTACCTAGCCCACACCTGTGTTCTAACTCCTCGTTAGACAACATTGAATTGAACCACCATTTTCCCATAGATCCTTCCTGCCCCCTATTTGAAAATACAATAAATGAATAGTCATTCGACGAAAAATCATTTTACTATTTCATTTCCTATCGAAATACGCATATAGATCCAATCACTAGGATTATTAACTAATAACGAGTAACTATTGAACGAAAGAGATGATTTTGTGGGAATCGGGAGTATCAATTCACTTTATATGATGGAGCCTTTTCTTCAATTATTATAAATAGAAGATAGGTTTCTCCCATGTTGTGTACAAACTCTCATCGAAAAGATAAATATTTGTTCCCTCCTAGGAAGGATTCATTTTCGTATAATCTCGTATAATAATAAGTTTCTAATGCAACACGGAATGAAAAGGACAATATACAGGATGAGTAGAAGAAGTTGTGACCCTTGGCTCGATCTATGGTCCGAAACAACGGGATA